TTAAAAATAAGCTAAAATTAAGCTTTTGGGCTCATACCTCAAATATAAAGGAAATCCCTTTTTTTTAAAAAATAAAGTGCCTGATAAAAAGGATTATTCTGATAGGATAAATTATGTAATTTTTTACCTTTATTATATTTTATAGAATTAAACTATACCTAATAATTTCAAAAATTATTGTGCATCTTACACTAAAATATACTTATAATAGAAATGACACTATTCATTTTAAGAAAATTTCTTATTTTAAATTTTATTTTTTTTTAATTCTAATAAAATATTTTTTTTATTTACTTTAACTTTTAGAACTATAATTTCAATCTCCGCTAATTCTTGACTGGGGTGTTGAATTGGCTTAGAAATTAATTTATTAAGATTTATCCCCCTAATTTCAAATTCTAATAATTTATTAAATTCAGAAGCAGCCTTAAAATATTTCTTAACTCAAGCTATCGCATCAATTAACTTTTTATTCACCATTATTCTTAGATTATTTTTAATAAAAAATTTTTATATAAATAATTTTATTTCAATTTTAATTAATTCTTCATTATTAATAAAAATAGGATCTACCCCATTCCATTTTTGATTCCCCAATGTAATAGAAGGACTATCCTGAATAAATTGTTTCATTTTAATAACTTGACAAAAAATTACCCCCATAATTTTATTATCTTATTATTTTAATATTAATTTTTTAATATTTATTATAATTTTAAATGTTTTAATTGGAGCTATTGGAGGATTTAATCAAACTTCTTTACGTAAATTAATAGCATTTTCTTCAATCAATAACTTAGGTTGAATATTATCTGCTCTACTAATTAGTGAAAATTTATGAATAATTTATTTTATTCTTTACTCATTTTTAATTAGAATTATATGTTTTTTATTTTATATATTGAATACTTTTTATATCAATCAAATATTTAATTTTAATATTAATTTCCCAATTAAATTCTCTATTATAATTAATTTTCTTTCCTTAGGAGGACTCCCCCCCTTTCTAGGGTTTTTCCCTAAATGATTAATTATTAATTTTTTAATTCTTAATAAATTATATATTATCTCATTTTTTTTTATTTTTATAAGATTAATTATATTAATTTTTTATATTCGAATTATTTATTCTTCTTTTATATTTTTTTCTTTTAAATTCAAATGATTTAAAATTTTTTTAAAAAATAATTTTTTAATTTTAATCAATTTTTTCAGTTTCATTTCATTATTAGGAATAATTTTTAGAACTTTATTTTTTCTTTAAGGTTTTAAGTTAATTTAAACTAATAATCTTCAAAATTATTTATAAAGAAATCTCTTTAAGCCTTAGTATTAATTATATACCCCATAAAATTTGCAATTTTATATCAAAATATGACTATAAGGCTAGTAAAAGAGAATTTATTCTCGTAAATAAATTTACAATTTATCGCTTCTTCTCAGCCATTTTACTTAATAGCGAAAATGACTCTTTTCTACTAATCATAAAGATATTGGAACTTTATATTTTATTTTTGGTATTTGAGCAGGAATAGTAGGAACATCTTTAAGTCTTATTATTCGAACAGAATTAGGTAACCCAGGAGCATTAATTGGAGACGATCAAATTTATAACACTATTGTAACAGCTCATGCTTTTATTATAATTTTTTTCATAGTTATGCCTATTATAATTGGAGGATTTGGTAATTGACTTGTCCCTTTAATATTAGGAGCCCCTGACATAGCTTTCCCCCGAATAAATAATATAAGATTTTGATTATTGCCCCCTTCTTTAGTTCTTTTAATTTCAAGAAGTATCGTAGAAAATGGAGCAGGTACAGGATGAACAGTTTACCCCCCACTTTCATCTAATATCGCTCATGGAGGAGCTTCTGTTGATTTAGCAATTTTTTCTTTACATTTAGCTGGTATTTCTTCAATTTTAGGAGCTATTAATTTTATTACTACAATTATTAATATACGAGTTAACAACATATCTTATGATCAAATACCTTTATTTGTTTGAGCAGTTGGAATCACAGCCTTATTACTTTTATTATCATTACCTGTTTTAGCTGGAGCTATTACAATACTTTTAACAGATCGAAATTTAAATACCTCTTTTTTTGACCCTGCAGGAGGGGGTGATCCTATCCTCTATCAACATCTATTTTGATTTTTTGGTCATCCAGAAGTTTATATTTTAATTTTACCAGGATTTGGTATAATTTCTCATATTATTTCCCAAGAAAGAGGTAAAAAAGAAACTTTTGGATGCTTAGGTATAATTTATGCTATATTAGCTATTGGATTATTAGGGTTTATTGTTTGAGCTCATCATATATTTACAGTAGGAATAGATATTGATACTCGAGCTTATTTTACGTCAGCTACTATGATTATTGCTGTCCCTACAGGAATTAAAATTTTTAGATGATTAGCAACCCTTCACGGAACTCAAATTAATTATAGTCCTTCAATACTTTGAGGATTAGGATTCATTTTTCTATTTACAGTAGGAGGTTTAACTGGAGTAATTTTAGCTAATTCTTCTATTGATATTGCTCTTCATGACACTTATTATGTTGTAGCTCATTTTCATTATGTTTTATCAATAGGAGCTGTATTTGCTATTTTAGGAGGATTTGTTCATTGATATCCTCTTTTTACTGGATTAGTTTTAAACCCTTATTTATTAAAAATTCAATTTATTTCAATATTTATTGGAGTTAACTTAACTTTTTTCCCTCAACATTTCTTAGGATTAGCTGGAATACCTCGTCGTTATTCTGATTATCCTGATAGTTTCCTCTCATGAAATATTATTTCATCTTTAGGATCTTATATTTCTCTATTTTCTATAATAATAATTATTATTATTATTTGAGAATCAATAATTTATCAACGTATTATCTTATTTTCTTTAAACATATCATCTTCAATTGAATGATATCAAAGTTTACCTCCAGCTGAACATTCTTATAATGAACTCCCTATTTTAAGTAATTTCTAATATGGCAGATTACATGTAATGGATTTAAACCCCATTTATAAAGGTTTTATCCTTTTTTTAGAAAATGGCAACATGATCAAATCTTAATTTTCAAAATAGAGCTTCGCCCCTTATAGAACAAATTATTTTTTTCCATGATCATACCTTAATTATTTTAATTATTACTACTATTCTAGTTTCTTATTTAATATTAAGATTATTCTTTAATAACTATATTAACCGATTTTTAATAGAAAGTCAAATAATTGAATTAATTTGAACTATTTTACCCGCAATTACTTTAATTTTTATTGCCCTCCCCTCTTTACGGTTACTTTATCTTTTAGATGAACTTAATAATCCTTTAATCACTTTAAAATCTATTGGCCACCAATGATACTGAAGATATGAATATTCTGATTTTAATAATGTTGAATTTGATTCCTACATAACTCAATTTAGTAATAATAATAATTTTCGATTATTAGATGTAGATAACCGTATTGTTCTCCCTATAAATAATCAAATTCGAATTTTAATTACAGCTACTGATGTTATTCATTCTTGAACAGTTCCCTCTTTAGGAGTAAAAGTTGATGCTAATCCAGGGCGCCTAAATCAAACAAGTTTTTTTATTAATCGACCTGGTCTTTTTTTTGGGCAATGCTCAGAAATTTGTGGAGCTAATCATAGTTTTATACCTATTGTAATTGAAAGAATTTCAATTAAAAATTTCATTAATTGAATTAATAACTATTCATCATTAGATGACTGAAAGCAAGTACTGGTCTCTTAAACCATTTCATAGTAATTTAGCAATTACTTCTAATGATAAAGAATTAGTTAATTTATAACATAAATATGTCAAATTTAAATTATTACTTAAGTAATATTCTTTTATTCCTCAAATAATGCCAATTAATTGAATATTTTCTTTAATTTTTTTTATTTGTATTTTTATTCTATTTAATATTATTAATTATTATATTTTTAATTATAATTATAACTTTAAAAATATAACTAAAGTCTCAAACTTAAATAATAATTTATCTTGAAAATGATAACTAATTTATTCTCAATTTTTGATCCCTCTACTAATATTTTTAACTTATCCTTTAATTGAATTAGAACTTTTATTGGTTTAATATTTATCCCCTATTCTTTTTGATTTATGCCTAACCGATATTTTATATTGTGAAATTTTATCTCATCTAAACTTCACAATGAATTTAAAACTCTTATAGGAATTAACAGATTCAATGGATCAACATTTATTTTTATTTCACTTTTTTTTTTTATCTTATTTAATAATTTTTTAGGATTATTCCCCTATATTTTTACTAGTACCAGTCATTTAAATCTTTCTTTAAGATTATCCTTAACCCTATGATTAAGATTTATAATTTATGGCTGAATTAATAATACACAACACATATTTATTCATATAATCCCTCAAGGTACTCCAACTATTCTTATACCTTTTATAGTATTAATTGAAACAATTAGTAATATTATTCGACCAGGAACTTTAGCTGTACGATTAACTGCTAATATAATTGCAGGACATTTATTATTAACTTTATTAGGAAATTCGGGTATAAACATACCTAACTATTTATTATTTATTTTAATCTTTACACAAATTTTACTTTTAATTTTAGAATTCGCTGTTGCAATTATTCAATCTTATGTAATCACTATTTTAAGAACTCTTTATTCTAGTGAAATTAATTAATTAATGACATCCACTCACAATCACCCTTACCACTTAGTAGATTTTAGCCCCTGACCTCTTACAGGAGCTATTGGAGTTATAACTCTTGTCACAGGAATAATTAAATGATTCCATAATTTTAATATAAATCTCTTAATTTTAGGATATTTTATTATTATTTTAACAATATATCAATGATGACGAGATATTTGCCGAGAAGGAACTTTCCAAGGTAAACATACTTTATTAGTTTCAAACGGTCTCCGATGAGGAATAATTTTATTTATTATCTCAGAAATTTTTTTCTTTATTTCATTTTTTTGAGCTTTTTTCCATAGAAGTTTAGCCCCTAATATTGAAATTGGTACAATATGACCCCCTTTAAACATTATCCCCTTTAACCCCTTTCAAATTCCTTTATTAAACACAATTATTCTTATTAGCTCTGGAATCACAGTAACTTGAGCTCATCATGGATTAATAGAAAATAATTATTCACAAACTACCCAAGGTCTTCTTATTACCATTATTTTAGGAATTTATTTCACTATTCTTCAAGCTTATGAGTATATCGAAGCACCTTTTACTATTGCAGATAGAATTTATGGATCAACCTTTTTTATAGCAACAGGATTCCATGGACTTCATGTTATTATTGGAACTTTATTCTTATTAACATGCTTTATTCGACATTTAACTAACCATTTTTCTAATAATCATCATTTTGGATTTGAAGCTGCAGCTTGATATTGACATTTTGTTGATGTAGTTTGATTATTTCTTTATATTTCAATTTATTGATGAGGTAACTAATTATTTATATAATATATTTAGTATATTTGACTTCCAATCAAAAAGTTTAATAAAAATTAATATAAATAATTTTTTATTTATTATTTCTTTCATCAATTATTTTATTAATTTCTAATATTTTTATTTTTTTATCATTTTTTATTTCTAAAAAGTCAATTATAGATCGAGAAAAATGTTCCCCCTTCGAATGTGGATTTGATCCTATTAATCTTCCCCGTATCCCATTCTCTCTTCATTTTTTTTTAATTACTGTAATTTTTTTAATTTTTGATATTGAAATTGCATTAATCTTACCTATAATTATTTCCTTTAAAAGAGTAAATTTTATTATTTGATGAAAAATTAGATCATTTTTTATTTTTATACTTTTAATTGGACTTTATCATGAATGAAACCAAAATATATTAAATTGAACAATTTAAAAGGATTATAGTTTATTTAAAACATTTGATTTGCATTCAAAAAATATTGTAAATCAATTTATCTTAATAAATAAGAAGCAATACTGCATTTAATTTCGACTTAAAAGATAGAGTTTTTACTCCTTATTTATTAATTGAAACCAAAAAGAGGTATATCACTGTTAATGATAATATTGAATATAAATTCCAATTGAAATATAAATAATTAAGCTGCTAACTTAATTGATAGTGATTAAATTCATTAATATTTCTTATATTTATATAGTTTATTAAAACATTACATTTTCATTGTAAAATAAAAAAATTCTTTTTTATAAATACCTAAAGATTTATTAATCTCCTTAATATCTTCAATATTACACTCTAATTTTTAAGCTATTTAAGTATAATAATATAACTATTAAAAAATAAATTATTATTCATAAAATAAATCTATATAAATAAATCTTTAAATTATTTATTTGATAAATATAATTTAAAAAAGAATAACACTTAATAACCTTATATATCCCCTGTCCTCTATAAATTTCTCTTCAACCTATATCAATATTTATTAATAATTTTTGACCAAAATTTAAAAAATAATAATTTAAACCATAAGTAGATAATCTAGGCATAAATCATATTAAAGTTAAAAAAGATCTTAAATTATAACTTAATAAAAATTTATTTAAAGAATAAATTTTTATATTTCTAATTAAAATCCCCATAATTAATCCCATAAATCTTACATAAATCACTATTATTTTCAAATTAAAAGACAAATAAATTATATAAGGATAAGAAAAAATCATTCATCTTAAAAATCTCCCAGAAACTAAACTTATAAATAATAAAATAAATATACTTTTTAATATAATATAATCTTCTTCAAATAAATTATAAATAACTAATAAATTATAATCATTTACTATTAAATACATTAACAAACGAATAGTATAAAATATAGTTAATCCTGTAGAAACATAATATAAATAAAAAATTAAAAAATTTAAATTACTTATTCTAACAACTTCTAAAATTAAATCTTTAGAATAAAACCCAGCTAAAAAAGGAATTCCACATAAAGCTAAATTAGAAATATTTAAACATAAAGAAGTTAAAGGAATATATAATCTTAAACCCCCTATTATTCGAATATCTTGATTATCATTTATTAAATGAATTACCTTCCCAGCACATATAAATAATAAAGCTTTAAATATTGCATGAGTTAATAAATGAAAATAAGCTAACTCATAATACCCCATTCTTAAAATTCTTATTATTAACCCTAATTGTCTTAACGTAGATAAAGCAATAATTTTCTTTAAGTCAAACTCATAATTTGCACAAACCCCTGCTATAAACATAGTTAAACCAGATAACAATAATAAAAATTTAATAAACATAGTATCTATTAATAAATTATTAAATCGAATTAATAAATAAACCCCAGCAGTAACTAAAGTTGAAGAATGGACCAAAGCAGAAACAGGAGTGGGAGCTGCTATAGCTGCAGGTAATCAAGATCTAAATGGAATTTGAGCACTTTTTGTTATAGCAGCTAAAATAATCATAACTCTAATAATTTTTATTGATCAATCATTTCTTATAAAATTTAAATAAAAAATATAATTTCATCTCCCATAATTTATTATTCAAGCAATTACCATTAAAATTATTACATCCCCAATTCGATTTGATAAAACAGTTAATATCCCAGCATTATATGATTTTATATTTTGGTAATAAATTACCAAACAATAAGAAACTAACCCTAATCCATCTCATCCTAAAATAATTCTAATAATATTAGGACTAATAATTAATAAAATTATTGAAAAAACAAATAATAAAACTAAAATAATAAAACGTCTTAAATTTAACTCAGATCTTATATATCTTTTTCTGTATATAATTACAGAAGAAGAAATTAAACTTACAAATATTATAAATAATAAAGATACAGGATCTAATAAAATTGACATAACTAAATTTATTGAATTAAAAGAAATAACTTCCCATTCTAAAAAATATACTATCTCATTTATAATAAAATAAATTGCCATAAAAAAATTAATTAATATAAAAAAAAATAAAAAAAAAAATCTAATAAAACATAAAGAATATTTATTAATAATTTAAAATGATTATTTCATATTTTTGATACCACAAATCAATATTTTTTTTTAAATTATTTAAATAAAATCAAATTATTCTATAATCAACTTTTAATACTAGTATATTTAAAGGGAATCAATGTAATATTAACATTAAATACTCACGAGAAACTCCGGTATAAAAACTATAAACTCCAATATTATACCCCCCATGTTGAGTATAAGAATATAAATATAAGCTATACCCAGCGCTAAAAAATGAAATTATTACTAATATAATTATAGTTAGTCAAGATCATCTAATTAATCTATTAATTAATCTTAATTCCCCCACTAAATTTAAAGAAGGGGGAGCTGCTATATTTGAGGATAATATTAAAAATCACCATAATCTTAAAGAAGGTATAAAATTTATAAGTCCCTTATTTAAAAATAAACTTCGTCTTCTTAAACGCTCATAATTAATATTAGATAAACAAAATATCCCAGAAGAACATAGCCCGTGACTAATTATTAAAACATAAGAACCAATAAACCCTCAATAATTTATTGTTATTACCCCCCCAATTACAATTCTTATATGACAAACTGAAGAATAAGCAATTAAAGATTTTATGTCAATTTGACAAAAACATTTTAATCTAATATAAAACCCCCCAATTAGTCTAATAATAACTCAAACTAAATTTATTTTTAATCCAATCTTTTGCAAGACAATTAAAATTCGTAAAAGACCATACCCCCCCAATTTTAATATAATAGCAGCTAAAATTATTGACCCAGAAATTGGAGCCTCTACATGAGCTTTAGGTAATCATAGATGAACAAAATATATTGGCATTTTTACTAAAAAAGCTAAAATTAAACAAATATATAAGAATATAAAATTATAATCATAAAATTTTAAAAAATATATTATTATACAATTTACATCTCTATAAATATAAAAAATCCCTAATAATAAAGGTAAAGAAGCAAATAAAGTATAAAATAATAAATATAGCCCAGCTTGAATCCGTTCAGGTTGATACCCCCACCCAATAATTAATATTAAAGTAGGAATTAATCTACCTTCAAAAAATAAATAAAATATAAATAAATTTATTATTCTAAAAGTTAAATATAATATTATTAACAATATAATAACATTTAGTAAAAAAAAATTATCATAAAACTTTCTCTTTAATAAATTTTCTCTTGCTATAATTATCAAAAAACTAATTCAAATTCTTAATAAAATCAACCCATAAGAAATTAAATCACACCCTATTATATATCTTAAATTACAAAAATTTGTAATATTCAAAGTTAAATTTATAAATAATAATATTATTATTATTATTATATTTTGAACCATTCAAAATATATTTTTTTTTAAACATAAAGGTATTATAAAACTTATTATTGCTAAAAATTTTATCATTTTAAATTAATCTAAATCTTTGAAAATAATCATTACCATGAGTCCGAATTATTGATACTAAAATTGAAAGCCCTAAAGCTCCCTCACATACTGAAAAAACTAAAAAAACTATTAATATATATATATTAAACTCAACTATTCTTAAGTATAATATTAAAGAAAAAAAAATTCTTAATACGATAAACTCTAAACTTAATAAAACAATTAATAAATGTTTATGTTTCCCCACAAAAATTATATTCCCAAATAAAAATATAATAAAAGTTATTCTTCATATATTTAATATTATCATTTGTTTTTATAATTTAATAAAAATATTGGTCTTGTAAATCAAAAATAAGAATTTTCTTTAAAAACTTCAAAGAAAAAGATTTTCTTTATCTATAATCTCCAAAATTATAATTTTTATTAAACTATTCTTTGAAATTACAAAAATATTTATATCTTTATTAGTTATTTTATTATCTATTCTTATATTTTTTATTAATCATCCAATTTCTATAGGATTATTAATTCTCATACAAACTTTATTTATTACTTTACTTTTAGGCATACTTATTAACTCTTATTGATTCTCTTATATCTTATTTTTAGTTTTTTTAGGAGGTTTATTAGTTTTATTTATTTATGTCTCAAGTATTGCATCTAATGAAATCATAAATATTTCTTTTATCAATAAATTTTTTATTTTTATTCCTTTTTTGGTCCTATTTTTAATCATTTTATTTAAAAATAATTTAAATTGATTAAATTTATCTTTTAATGAAGATATAACCAATTTTATAAATATATTTTTATTTTCTTATAATGAAAATAATATCAACTTATTTAAATTATATAATAAACAAACTTACTTATTAATAATTACAATAATTATTTATTTATTTATTACTTTAATTGCAGTAGTAAAAATCACCAATATTTTTTTTGGCCCTCTTCGATCTTTTAACTAATGATAAATTTATATAAACCTATTCGTAAAACTCATCCTGTCATCAAAATTATCAATGGATCCTTAATCGACTTACCAACACCCTCAAATATTTCCCTTTGATGAAACTTTGGGTCATTATTAGCCTTATGTTTAGTAACTCAAATTTTAACTGGTTTATTTTTAACTATATATTATACCGCTAATATTGAAATAGCATTTTTTAGTGTTAATTATATTTGCCGAAATGTCAACTATGGTTGATTAATTCGAACTTTACACGCTAATGGAGCATCTTTCTTTTTTATTTGTATTTATTTTCATATCGGACGAGGAATTTATTATGAATCTTTTAATCTTTTTTATACTTGAATAATTGGGGTAATTATTTTATTTTTACTAATAGCTACAGCTTTTATAGGATATGTTCTTCCATGAGGGCAAATATCTTTTTGAGGAGCCACAGTAATTACAAATCTTTTATCAGCTATTCCTTATTTAGGAACCCTATTAGTAAATTGAATTTGAGGGGGGTTTGCAGTAGATAATGCTACGTTAACTCGATTTTATACTTTCCATTTTCTATTACCTTTTATTCTTCTTATAATAGTTATAATCCATCTCTTATTCCTCCACCAAACAGGATCTAATAACCCATTAGGAATTAATAGTAATTTAGATAAAATCCCATTTCATCCATTTTTTACATTTAAAGATTTAATTGGATTTATTACTTTAATTTTATTTTTAACTCTTTTAACCCTAACAAATCCATACCTTTTAGGAGATCCAGATAATTTCATCCCTGCTAATCCTTTAGTTACTCCTATCCATATTCAGCCAGAATGATATTTTCTTTTTGCTTACGCTATTTTACGATCAATCCCCAATAAACTTGGAGGAGTAATTGCTTTAGTCATATCTATTTTAATTCTAGCTATTCTTCCATTTACTTTTAATAAAAAAATTCAAGGTATTCAATTTTATCCAATAAATCAAATATTATTTTGATCAATAGTTACAACTGTCCTTCTTTTAACTTGAATTGGAGCTCGACCTGTAGAAAATTTATATGTTATTACTAGTCAATTATTAACAATCTATTATTTTTCTTATTTTATCTTTAATCCTATTCTTAACAAAATTTGAGATAATTTAATTTTTAACCATAATTTAAATTAATTAATTAATGAGCTTGTTAAGCATTTGTTTTGAAAACTTAAGAAAGAATTACTTATTCTATTAATTTATACTAAATTTATTTTATAATTTATTATTATTTTTAAACCAATAAAAAATAATAAATAATTTAAAGAAATAGGTAAATATCTTTTTCAACATAAATATATCAATTTATCATAACGATACCGAGGTAATGTTCCTCGAACTCAAATAAATAAAAAAGAAATTATAACCATTTTTAAATAAAATAATAAACTTAAATTATAACCCCCTAAAAATATAATAGTAAATAATAAACTTATAAATAAAATTCTTGAATACTCAGCTAAAAAAATTAAAGCAAACCCCCCTCTTCTATACTCAACATTAAACCCTGAAACTAATTCTCTTTCTCCCTCAGCAAAATCAAAAGGAGTTCGATTAACTTCAGCTATTAATGAAGATAAAAAACATATCCCCAAAGGAAATATTATAAATAAAAATCAAATTATTACTTGATAACTAGCAAATTTTATTAAATTAAAATCTATAATTAAAATAATTCTTGATAACATAATTAAAATTAATCTAACTTCATAAGAAATAGTTTGAGCTACAGCTCGTAAACCCCCCAATAAAGAATAATTTGTGTTAGAAGATCACCCAGCAATTATTACAGTATAAACCCCTAAACTTATACAGCCTAAAAAAAACAATACCCCCATATTAAATATAATTATATTAAAATAATAAGGAATCACTATTCAAATTATTAATGATAATATAAATCTTAAAACAGGAGAAAAATAATAAAAAATATAATTTGAATAATTTAAATAAACTTGTTCTTTAGAAAATAACTTAATAGCATCCGAAAAAGGTTGTAATAATCCTATAAATCCTAATTTATTTGGCCCCTTTCGAATCTGAATATACCCCAAAACTTTACGTTCTAATAAAACTAAAAAAGCAACACCAATTAAAATACCAATAACTAAAATTAATACTCCAATAGTTATATTAATAAAATCTATTATCACTACTATTTGTATAAATAATTATACATCCATGACTTCTAAAACCATTACATTTTTCTGTCAAAATAGTTAACTTTAAATTTAAATTAATAATATTCCCCTAATAAAATTATTTTTAATATTTGATCCTTTCGTACTAAAATATTTTTATTTTTTAAAGATAGAAACCAACCTGGCTTACACCGGTTTGAACTCAGATCATGTAAGATTTTAATGATCGAACAGATCAAAATTTTAAACATTTACATTTAAATTTTATCTTAATCCAACATCGAGGTCGCAAACTTTTCTTTTTATTTGAACTAAAAAAAAATATTACGCTGTTATCCCTAAGGTAATTTTTTCTTATAATCATAAATAATGGATCATTTATTCATTTATTAATGATTAATTTTTAAAAAAAGTTACTTTAATTTTTCTATCACCCCAATAAAATATTTTACTTACTATTAATTTTAACTTACTATTAATTTTAATTTTTATATAATTTTTATAATAAATAAAATATAAAACTCTATAGGGTCTTCTCGTCTTTTAAAATTATTTTAGCTTTTTAACTAAAAAATAAATTTTTAATAATAATTAAGAGACAGTTTATATTTCATCAAATCCTTCATACAAGTTTTCAATTAAAAAACTAATGATTATGCTACCTTTGTACAGTCAATATACTGCAGCCCTTTAATATTTATCAGTGGGCAGATTAGACTTTAAATTATAATCAAAAAGACATGTTTTTGATAAACAAGTGAATACCCTATTTGCCGAATTCCTTTTAATTAATTTTAATCTTATATTTATTTTTTTTTATTATTTTTATACTAATTTTATCATTTTTACTAATTTTTTATTATTAAAAATTATTATTTTATAAAAATTTAAATTTTTTTTATATTAAATTTTATTTTTATTAAAATTTTTTATAATAAATTATAATTTTTAAACAATATAAATTTTAAAAATCTTAATTTTATTTATTTTTATTATAAATTTTTAATTTAAAGCTTATCCCTTAAAATATTAAATTTATATTTTTATAATTATATTATTAAATTATAAAATTATTTAAATTTAAAATTAAATTTTTTTCTAAAATAACTAGATATATTTAAAAACGATTAACATTTCATTTCTAATTAATTATTTAAAATAATTATGTCACATTAACTTTTATAATTAATTAGTTCTTTTAAATTCGAGATTTTTTTTTTTAAAAAATTTATTTAATAAACTCTGATACACAAGATACAATAAATTAAATTTTCTTTTATTATAATTAATTTTTAACTTATTTCAAATTTCCCCTACAATACTTACTCCCCTATAAAATTTCAAATTTTTTCTTTTAAAAATACTTTAACCCCCATTATTATATTTTTAATTTTAAAATTTATTTTATTAATTTTATTTTTATTAATTTTTCCCCTCAAATTAATTAAATTTTAATTTCTTTTCAATGTAAATGAAATACTTTATCAAGCTCTAATTTGTTCATTCTAGAAACACTTTCCAGTACTTCTACTTTGTTACGACTTATTCCAATTTTAAAATGAAAGTGACGGGCAATATGTACATATTTCAATTTTTAATCATTTTAATAAACTAATTAAAATTACATTTAAATCCACCTTCTAATTAATCTTATAATTAATTATTCATTTAAATTATTTTATTGTAATCCATTATATTCTTAATTATAATCTACATCTTGATCTGAATTAATTTTACTTTTAAATTTTAAAATATTATTTTTCTAATAAAATATTTTTTTAACAACGATATATAAAATATTAAATTAAGTAAATTTATTCGTGGATTATCAATTATTAAACAGATTCCTCTAAATGAACTAAAATACCGCCATATTATTTAAGTTTCAATATTTATTATCTACTATTTTAGTATTATTAATTAAATTTTTAATAATAGGGTATCTAATCCTAGTTTATTATTAAATTTATTAAATCATAAAATTAACTTAAAATTTAATTAAATTAAAATTTCACCTAATAATTCAATATTTATTTTAATTATATTTTATTTATTATGTACTGAAATAATTTAATTTAATTTTTGTGTAACCGCAACTGCTGGCACAAAATTAGTTATTAATTTTTATATTACTAAATCTTAATTTCTTAAATTTTTAATTTTAATTACTATAATCCCTAAATTAATTATTTTTTAAATAATTAAAATTTTATACTAAAATTTATATGTAAAATAAACTCATAATAAATTTTGTAAAACATAAAAATTTTATTTATATGCATAATATTTTGCATAGAATTTTTTTTTTTTTTTTTTTATATTAAATGTATAATAGAAATTAATAAATTTTTATTATTTCTCTTATTTTTTTTTCATAATATTTATATTAAAAATTAATTTCATGATAATCCGAATACAGTTCATTTTAAATAAGAAATATTATTTAATTAACTTAAATTTAAAAAAAAAATTAATTAATTAATATTATATATTAATATAATAAATATTATATATTAACATTTTAATAATAAATTAAATATTTAATTATAATAATAAATTAAATAATATATTAAATAATATATATATATATATAAATAAATAATTAATTAAATATTTAATATTAATAAATAATTAATTTCAATGCCATTTTTAATATTTTTTATATAAATAATAAATAATTATTA